AATACATTACAAAATTTTGCTTTAGCCAATGATCTAATTAGAGGAATAATTGGAATTTTTGTATCAAGCTTTTTCATAAGATTTTCCATTATAAATGACTTTTCCAACATTTGACTCCGTACCACTGAAGGATTTAGCCGCACATTTGAAAAATAGCCCAAAAAGGAAAATGAATGCTCGGATAATTGGTTTATATGGATCTTTCCTGGTTGAGACCAAACAAAAAAATGACATTGCCATAAATGGATAAGATAGTATTTCCATTTTTTCATCAAAAAGGGCGTATTCTTTGAAGCCAGAATGGATTTTCCTTGATATCTAACATAATGAATGAAAGGGTCCTTGAAGAACCATAGGGTGGACGGAAAATCCTTATCAAAGACTTCTACAAAATGTTCTATTTTTGCATAGAAATAGATTCGCTCAAAAAGGACTCCAGAAGATGTTAATCGTAAATAAGAAGATTTGTTACGGAGAAAAAGAAAGATGGATTCGTATTCACATACATAAAAATTATATAGGAACAGGAAAAATCTTGGATTACTTTTTGAAAAAGTAGAAATCCTTTTTTGGGGAGTAATAAGACTATTCCAATTACAATACTCATAAAGAAAGAGCCTTAATAAATGAAAGGAGGAGGCATCTTTCACCCAGTATCGAAGGGTTTGAATCAAGATTTCCAGATGGATAGGGTAGGGTATTTGTACATCTGACACATAATTTAAATATGGAAATTTTTCCTCAAAAAAAGGAAATATTGAATGAATTGATCGTAAATTATAGGATTTTATGATTTCTTCCTTCTCTAAGGAAGAGATTAATTGTAGGGAAAATGGAATTTCCACACTGACGGCAAGCCCCTCTGATATTATTTGAGAATACAAATTCTTGTTGTACCCCCAAAATGGATTTTTGTTAGAATTATTAGGAGAAATAATCAAATGATTCTGTTGATACATTCGAGTAATTAAACGTTTTACAATTAGTAAACTAGATTTATTGTCATAACCTAGATTTTGCACCAAAATGGAACTATTTAAAGCATGATCGTAAGCAAGTGCATAAATATACTCCCGAAAAATAAGTGGGTATAGGAAGTCATGTTGACGAGATCTATCTAGTTCTAAATATACTTGAAATTCCTCCATTTTTTGAAATTCGATTTGGGCCAAGGATCGAAGATTTATTGGGTTATCAAATAATACATAGTGCGATACAGTCAAAACAGGGTATTCTATTCTAATAAAAAAGAAATAGATACCTAGAAAACAAGTAAGACTCATCAACGGACTCTCTCTACTCGCTTTTTCCATCTAATTGTTTTATGTTCGTTCTAGGATAACAAGATAGTTAGAAATCCTTTATTTTTTCAACCCAATCGCTCTTTTGATTTTGGAAAAAAAAAAAAAAGATCTTTATCAATATACTCTTTCTTCTACACATTTATCGCCACCCCATAATATAATTATAATGGAGAATAGCTAATAGTTAGGATTCATAACAAAAATCAATAATCCATTCATGGGAAAAGCTTTTCCCCCATCAAGTACTAATATTTTTATTTTTAACGTATAATTAGATGGGAGAATCATTCAAATTCAAAACGAAAGCTCGTTCCTTTTTGTTTCCCTATAATTGGAGCCACCAAACTCTATCCATTTATTAATTCAACCCAACTGTGAATTTATTTTGTTGCGAGCCAAGAATACAAACATGGATTTGGGCCCGATCCAATAACAATGAAATATTCTTAGAATTCTCCATTGATACGACATGCTGCTTTTTCCATTCATTCCTTTCTGGATCAGTCGTGGTCTTACAAACTCTACCGATGGTATGGACGAATCCATTGCTTCATAGAAATGTGTAAAAATTGGAGTCGCACTTAAAAGCCGAGTACTCTACCATTGAGTTAGCAACCCTAAAAAAATAAACTACAAAAAAAAAAAAACTAATAAGATGTTTAGATACAACCGCAATCAAAATAAATAAAAAGATTGAATTGGATAATCAAAATAAATATTCCATTAAAATATAAAATCCAGAATCCAGAAAAAAAAAAATTAAATGTCGAAGTCGAATCGATTCTGAACATTTTTATGTTCATATCCGATTAAAATACAAGAGATTTTATCAGATAACACTCAGATAACAGATAAAAAAAGAAAATAACAATTTATAGACCGCCTCTTTGTCTCCTATGTTATACGTTATACATTATTTTCATTTTTTTTGATTTAATTATTTATATTCTTATATTCCAATTTCGAATTTAGATTAGAATATTTTGATTATTCTATATTTATAATTTATATATTCTATTATTCTTATTCTATATATTAATTAGATTATTCTATTAATAACAATAATGAAATATCAAATATATAAATATAAATATATATTATTATATTATTTATTATTCTATTTTTATTATTCTATTATAAAGTATAAAGAAATAAAGAAAGAGAAAGAAAAGTATTTCTTTAATTAAAAAAAAAAAAAGAACTTCTTTTCTTCTTTCTATCACAGAAAATCCAACGAACCCATCTATTTGATGAAGTCAAAAAAATCCTATGGAACGGGACTAAATGGATCCATTTAGTCCCGATCGTATTATATTTGTTTGATACACTGTTGTCAATATTAATGTTGAAAAAAGAATACAATGGAGAAAATAAAGGAATTCAAAATTCAAAACTTAAATATTAAATTGAATAAATACCAATTGAAATCCAATTGAATTTAATTCAAATTACAATAATAAAAAAGAAAATACTAAGAAAAAAAATAGAAAAAATAGAATATATATATATAGAATTAGAATAAAGTAAAATAATTAATATTAATTATAATTATTATTATAAAAAATATTAAAAAAATATGAAATGAAATTAATTTCAATTTCATATTTTTTTAATTAAAGTAAATAAAAAAAAACCAAGCAATTATGTTGTATTAACACTACATAAATAATCGACGTAGATACAAAAAGGCATATGCAAAAATTAAAGAAAAAAGGTGGAGATCGGGTTTATTCAATCAATAACAATTCAAAAATCGAATAATTCAATGAATAGAATATAAATAGAAATAGAATATAAATAGAATAATATAAAAAATAATATAAAATAGAATGAATAAGAAAGCTTAACCTAACCCCCCTTTCTTTTTTAATTTCTTCAGAGAATTCTAACAAAAACCAGCTCATTGAGGATAATGAATGTATTTATAGACCCAATTACTTCATTTATTACTTAATTTATTACTTAATTTAATTTATTTTTATTCATTTGCCCATTTTTATATTATCAATAAAAATGGATTTTTGTAGTTATAAAAAACAGCATTCTATGGCAGCAATAAGAAATCCAAAATTAGGTATGAATAGAACAAGAGAGCGGGGGGGGGGAGATAAGAGAGAAAAGGATTATATAAATCTACATAAAAGTCATCCACACCCTCTTTTTTTCTTTTTTGAATTTATTTATTATTATTTATTTTTGAAATTCAATTTCGTTTGTTGATTAGGATTAAGTTCCATAAAAACACCCGCCTTTTTTGAAATATCCTGAACAGTTCCTGTAGGTTGAGCGCCTTTTTCAAGGAAATATAGAATAACAGGAATATGTAAATAGGTTTGATTCTTTATCGGATCATAAAAACCCACTCTCCGAAGATCTCTACCCTCTCTTCGGGATCGAACATCAATTGCAACGATTCGATAAACGGCTCATTGGGATAGATATAGATAAACAATACACCCCCCCTAGAAACGTATAAGAAGTTTTCTCCTCGTACGGCTCGAGAAAATTCGAAATTATGTCTATGTAGAGAATTATGATGTCAAATAGATTCATAAAATCATCAAATCAATTAGACTTTGATTTAAATTAAATACTTTTTTTTTTTTCTTATTCTATTCTTTCCCGAAAAAAAAAATCACTCGTATTCGCAACCTCATAACTCAAGTTGGATAACTCTCAAACAACTCAAAGGAAAACAAAACCTTTAGTTAGGTATTTTATTTCATTTATTGAGCGGTCTCTACCCCCTTTCTTGTCTGTCTCCTTTAGAATCTATTTTTCGTCTTCAGTCAGTGTAATATAGTTGTTGAGACAATTGAAAACGGTATTTACTTGTTCCACGATCCGTTAGCTTTTCCTTGAATCATTGGGTTTAGACATTATTTCGAGGATCTTTAATCATTTCAAAAACGGCAGCAACATACCCATTTTTTGATTTCTTTCCATCAAAGAATCGTACAAATAGATGGTTGATTCCCCCAGATCCACTTTTGATCGAAATAGTTTTACCAATTCCAACAAATTTGACTTTTTTTTTTAACTTGCTCGAATTGGATCCTTTCGATTTCTATAGCGAAAATATACTTACGAAGTTGTTCTAACTTATTAATTTTCACTAACCCTAGAAACTTGCCCCTGAGAAATGAATCAACTCGAGCTCCATCATGTACTATTTCCATCATCAAACCCTCCCTCCTCCCCCAAAAAAGAAATTCGAGTGGAATAGAACAAACGATGTCGAGAAAGAGCACCTTCATTTCTATAATAGAAAAATGGTGGATGTAAGAATCCACGACTAATGTAATCATGTCTTTCAAGTCGCACGTTGCTTTTTACCACATCGTTTCAAACGAAGTTTTACCATAACATTCCTCTAGTTTTGAGCCGGCATGTAATTGATTCAATTCTGAAATCATGAATAGTCATTGATTCAATCGATCCATAATAATCCATATTTTTTCCTTCTATATGAATGGAAAATTTCTAAAGTCAAAGTAAAGAAGTATCAAAAATAAATCAAAATCGAAATAGAAAAAATAGAATTAGAATTCAAAATTTTAATAGAAGATTTTGATTTATTATCAAAATCAAATTTCAATTTATAAATAGATTAATATTAATAATATTAATAATTAATATTCCATATTCAATATTAAATAGATTATATAAATAGATTCTAAATATTATAAATATTTAATATAATAAATCTTATTTAATATATTTTTTGATTTTCTATTTTTTATTAGTTTTTATTAGTTTTTATTAAATTTTATTAAAATAATAATATAAATTTTGAATATACAATACGAAAAAAAAAGTTCTTTTTGAATCTACATTTTCAAAGTGACTCGATTTAGAGATGAATCATTAAAAAAAAAAAAAGAAGAATCACATTCTACCCAATATTATATACTCTTAAACAAAAGGTTTATCAAAAAGGGGCAATCTTGATTATGATATAGAATTTGTATTCACTTGATTATGATATAGAATTTGTATTCAGATATGATATATATCATGAATGGATATGCTCTGGGACGGAAGGATTCGAACCTCCGAATAGCGGGACCAAAACCCGTTGCCTTACCGCTTGGCCACGCCCCATTTCTATTTCTATTCGACACTACTAAACACTATTATTGATATTGGTTGTTCGTCAATTCCAGTCCAAATATCTAAATATCTATAGAATAAATTGTTGCTAGAATTTTGATATTCTAGATAGAGAATGAAACTGAAATTATTGATCATTACATATAATTCAATTAAGATATTGCATGAAAGTCTGATTTCTTCGATTTTTTATTTCTTTTTTTATTTCAGAATGGAAAGATTTTGAATTTGATAAGTTCAAATCAAAGAAGGATTTTTAGGGTCTACTTTTTCTTATTTGATTCATCATTTTATTCGTAATTAATTCTATTTTTTTTTATTTATTCTAATATTCGTATTCTATTTTTATTATTATTTTGGATTTTCCATTTTTTTGATTTCTTATTAATATTATTAATATTAATTAAATACAAAATTATATTAATTAAATAAAAAATTCATTATTATTATTTCTTATTTCTTTTTTTTTTTTTTATTATTATTTTATTAATTAATAATTTAATTAATTAATTAAATTATTATTAATATTAATTCTATAATATAATTTTATTAATATTAATTCTATAATATAATTAGAATATTAATTAATAGTATAAATCATAAATGAAATAAAAAAAAAATTCAATTAAAAATTCATTTATTAGAAAATTCAGAATATATATATATAATTAATAATAATAGAAATAGAAATAGAAACTTAAAATATAAACTTAATCTTAATAATATTAACTTAATTTTTAATTTGAATTAATTTAATTCACAAAAAGAAAAATACAATTATCTTAAGGAACAAAATGTTTGTTATGCTTAATATCTTTAGTTTGGTCTGTATTTGTATTAACTCTGCTCTTTATTCAAGTAGTTTTTTCTTCGCGAAATTACCTGAAGCTTATGCTTTTTTGAATCCAATTGTAGATATTATGCCAGTAATACCTGTACTCTTTTTTCTCTTAGCTTTTGTTTGGCAAGCTGCTGTAAGTTTTCGATGAGATCTTTAATTTGAATACTGTCCTAGAAAAATTCATAATTTATTCGAAAAAAAAAAAAAGATTCGAGCATTTTAAGAATTTGGATTTCTAAGATCAGATAAGTTTTACAGTGTGAATCCTAATGTGTAGTATAGGAGAATCTATTCTCTTTCTTTTTTTTTAATGATCTTGGAGATTGTGTAATGCTTACTCTAAAACTTTTTGTTTACACGGTAGTGATATTCTTTGTTTCTCTTTTCATCTTCGGATTCCTATCTAATGATCCAGGACGTAATCCGGGACGTGAAGAATAAAAAATATGATTTTTTATTCTTTTGTTTTCTGTGTTTTCCTTGCTTGTGCTTGATTTTGAAATATTCTTATTATCTATTTTTCATCTTTCAATTTTAACTATTCAATATTTCAATATTAAAATGAAAAAGAAATAAAAAATCATAATAATATAAATAATAATAAGAAATATCGTTAATAAAAAAATTCAAACAAACAAAGAAAAGAAACAAAAGAGACTCTCTTCTATAAATTCAAAAGGTAAATAAAATACCAAATCATTGATGGAAAGGGAAAGAGAGGGATTCGAACCCTCGGTACGAAAAATTCGTACAACGGATTAGCAATCCGACGCTTTAGTCCACTCAGCCATCTCTCCCCAATTGAAAAGGGCCCTTTCTTTTTTGTTATATTTTTTATATTGAATTTCATATTTCTATCTTATCTCTATTTATATAATATATATATATTTCTATAATATTCTATAGATATTCTATAGAATAATAAAATTAGAATACTAATAATAAAATTAGAATACTAATAAATAATAATAATATTTCAGAATTTATATATTAATATTAATTAATTAAATATTAATATTAATTATTAATATTTAAAATATTATTTTATTATTTTAATTTAATATATTCATCTTATTACTTATTCATTTTACTTTTACTTATTAATTTAAATTCAATAACAATAAAATAAATATTAATATAAAATTTGAATTAAGAATTCTAAATTATTATATATATTATTATACTAAATTATTAAATTATTATATATAATATAATAATTTAGAATTCTAAAAATAAAAAATA